TACGGGGTTTATTGGAATATGAAATCCAACCCTGGAAATACAGAATCCCAATTTTTTTTACTACCCGGAGCTTCGATACATTTCGAAATCGAGAGATGTCTACCGGGGGAGGTTCTATCAGACAACAATTAGCCAATCTAGATTTACGAATTATTATAGACTATTCATTGGTAGAATGGAAAGAATTGGAGGAAGAGGAACCCACAGGGAATGAATGGGAAGATCGAAAAGTTGGAAGAAGAAAAGATTTTTTGCTTAGACGCATAGAATTGGCTAAGCATTTTATTCGAACAAATATAGAACCAAAATGGATGGTTTTGTGTCTATTACCAGTTCTTCCTCCTGAGTTGAGACCAATCTATCATATAGATGAGGATAAACTAGTGACCTCGGATATTAATGAAATCTATAGAAGAATTATCTATCGGAATAATACTCTTACAGATCTATTAACAACAAGTATAGCTACGCCAGAAGAATTAATAATATCTCAGGAAAAATTGCTACAAGAAGCCGTGGATGCACTTCTTGATAATGGAATCTGCGGACAACCAATGAGGGATGATCATAATAGAGTTTACAAGTCGCTTTCAGATGTAATTGAAGGCAAAGAAGGAAGAGTTCGCGAGACTCTGCTTGGTAAACGGGTCGATTATTCAGGGCGGTCCGTGATTGTCGTGGGCCCTTCACTTTCATTACATCGATGTGGATTGCCTCGCGAAATAGCAATAGAACTTTTCCAGGCATTTGTAATTCGTGACCTAATTAGAAAACATCTTGCTTCGAACATAGGAGTTGCTAAGAGTCAAATTCGAAAAAAAAAACCAATTGTATGGGAAATACTTCAGGAAATTCTGGATGACCATCCTGTATTGCTGAATAGAGCGCCTACTCTGCATAGATTAGGCATACAGGCATTCCTCCCCGTTTTAGTGGAAGGACGCGCTATTTGTTTACATCCATTAGTTTGTAAGGGCTTCAATGCAGACTTTGACGGGGATCAAATGGCTGTTCATGTGCCTTTATCTTTGGAGGCTCAAGCAGAGGCACGTTTACTTATGTTTTCTCATATGAATCTTTTGTCTCCAACTATTGGGGATCCCATTTCGGCACCAACTCAAGATATGCTTAGTGGACTCTATGTCTTAACGAGTGGAAATCGTCGGGGTATTTGTGTAAATAGGTATAATCCATGTAATCGTAGAAACTATCAAAATGAAGATAATAACTATAAGTATACAAAAAAAAAAGAACCCTTTTTTTGTAATCCCTATGATGCAATTGGAGCTTATCGGCAAAAACGAATCAATTTAGGTAGTCCTTTGTGGCTGCGGTGGCGACTAGATCAACGCGTTATTGCTGCAAGAGAAGTTCCCATCGAAATTCACTATGAATCTGTGGGGACCTATTATGAGATTTATGGACACTATCTAATAGTACGAAGTATAAAAAAAGAAATTCTTTATATATATATTCGAACCACTCTTGGTCATATTTCTCTTTATCGAGAAATAGAAGAAGCCATACAGGGGTTTTGGCAGGGCTGTTGTAATTCTATGCTACCAACGGGAATTCGAGTCTCTCCGGGTTAACTAGGACCATAATTGCGGAATTTCTACGTGAATCAAGATCTAGAAAAGGAAGTTTTCCAATCACTGACTCAAGCCCATTGTCAAATTCTACTCAGCGCAATATGGAGGTACTGATGGCAGAACGGCCCACTCAGGTCTTTCACAATAAAGTGATAGACGGAACTGCCATGAAACGACTTATTAGTCGATTTATTGATCACTATGGAATAGGATATACATCACATATCCTGGATCAAGTAAAGACTCTGGGTTTCCGACAAGCTACCGCCGCATCCATTTCATTAGGAATTGATGATCTTTTAACAATACCTTCTAAAAGATGGCTAGTTCAAGACGCTGAACAACAAAGTTTTATTTTGGAAAAACACCATCATTATGGGAATGTACACGCGGTAGAAAAATTACGTCAATCGATCGAAATATGGTATGCCACAAGTGAATATTTGCGACAAGAAATGAATCCTAATTTTCGGATGACCGATCCTTTTAATCCAGTCCATATAATGTCTTTTTCGGGAGCCAGAGGAAATGCTTCTCAGGTACATCAATTAGTAGGTATGAGAGGATTAATGTCGGATCCCCAAGGGCAAATGATTGATTTACCCATCCAAAGCAATTTACGCGAAGGACTCTCTTTAACAGAATACATTATTTCTTGCTACGGAGCCCGTAAAGGGGTTGTGGATACCGCTATCCGAACCTCAGATGCAGGATATCTCACGCGCAGACTTGTTGAAGTAGTTCAACACATTGTTGTACGTCGAACAGATTGTGGCACCGTTCGAGGTATTTCTGTAAGTCCTCGAAATGGAATGATGGCGGACAGGATTTTTATCCAAACATTAATTGGCCGTGTATTAGCAGATGATATCTATATAGGTTCGCGATGTATTGCTACTAGAAATCAAGATATTGGGGTTGGACTTGTCAGTAGATTCATAACTTTTAGAGCACAACCAATCTCTATTCGAACCCCCTTTACTTGTAGGAGTACATCTTGGATTTGTCAATTATGTTATGGCCGGAGTCCAGCTCATGACGATCTGGTCGAATTGGGAGAAGCCGTAGGTATTATTGCAGGTCAATCTATTGGAGAACCGGGCACTCAATTAACATTAAGAACTTTTCATACCGGCGGAGTATTCACAGGGGGTACTGCAGAACATGTGCGAGCCCCTTCTAATGGAAAAATAAAATTCAACGAGGATTTGGTTCATCCGACACGTACACGTCATGGACATCCTGCTTTTCTATGTTCTAGAGACTTGTATGTAACTATTGAGAGTGAAGATATTATACACAATGTGTGTATTCCGCCCAAAAGTTTTCTTTTAGTTCAAAACGATCAATATGTAGAATCAGAACAAGTGATTGCTGAGATTCGTGCGAGAACATCCACTTTGAATTTGAAAGAGAAGGTTCGAAAACATATTTATTCTGACTCAGAGGGCGAAATGCACTGGAATACTGATGTGTACCATGCACCTGAATTTACATATGGTAATATTCATCTCTTACCAAAAACAAGTCATTTATGGATATTATTAGGGGAGCCCTGGAGATACAGTCTAGGCCCCTGTTCGATCCACAAGGATCAAGATCAAATGAACGCTTATTCTCTTTCTGTCAAGCCAAGATATATTGCTAACCCCTCAGTAACTAATAATCAAGTTAATCAAGTGAGACACAAATTTTTTAGTTCGTATTTTTCTGGTAAAAATCAAACAGGAGATAGGATTCCTGATTATTCAGAACTTAATCGAATGACATGTACGGGTCGTTATAATTTCAGATATCCGGCCATTCTCGACGGCAATTCTGATTTATTGGCAAAGAGGCGAAGAAATAGATTCATCATTCCACTCGAATCGATTCAAGAAGGCGAGAACCAACTAATACCTTCTTCAGGTATCTCAATGGAAATCCCCAGAAAAGGTATTCTCCGTAGAAATAGTATTCTTGCTTATTTCGATGATCCTCGATATATAAGAAAGAGCTCAGGACTTACTAAATATGAGACTAGAGAACTGAATTCAATCGTCAACGAAGAGGATTTGATTGAGTATCGAGGAGTCAAGGTATTTTGGCCAAAATACCAAAAGGAAGTAAATCCATTTTTTTTTATTCCCGTGGAAGTCCACATTTTGGCCGAATCTTCTTCCATAATGGTACGGCACAATAGTATTATTGGGGCAGATACACAAATCACTTTAAATAGAAGAAGTCGGGTAGGCGGATTGGTCCGAGTGAAGAAAAAAGCAGAAAAAATCAAACTGATAATCTTTTCTGGAGATATCCATTTTCCTGGAAAGACAAATAAGGCATTCCGATTGATACCACCAGGAGGGGGAAAACAAAATTCCAAAGAATACAAAAAATTGAAAAATTGGCTTTATATCCAACGAATGAAACTTTCCAGGTATGAAAAAAAGTATTTTGTTTTGGTTCAACCTGTAGTCCCATATAAAAAAACAGATGGTATAAATTTAGGAAGACTTTTCCCGCCGGATCTCTTGCAGGAAAGTGATAATCTACAACTTCGAGTTGTCAATTATATCCTTTATTACGACCCAATTCTTGAAATTTGGGACACAAGTATTCAATTAGTTCGGACTTCTTTAGTGTTGAATTGGGACCAAGACAAAAAGATCGAAAAGGCCTGTGCTTCCTTTGTTGAAATAAGGACAAATGGTTTGCTTAGATATTTTCTAAGAATCGACTTAGCGAAGTCACCTATTTCTTATACCGGAAAAAGGAACGATCTGTCGGGTTCAGGATTGATCTCTGAGAAGGGATCAGATCGCGCTAATGTCAATCCGTTTTCTTCCATTTATTCCTATTCCGAGGCAAGGATTCAAGAATCCCTTAATCCAAATCAAGGAACTATCCATACGTTGTTGAATCGAAATAAGGAATCTCAATCTTTGATAATTTTGTCATCATCCAATTGTTTTCGAATAGGCCCATTCAACGATGTAAAATCTCCCAATGTGATAAAGGAATCAATCAAAAAGAACCCCCTAATTCCAATTAGTAATTCCTTGGGCCCGTTAGGAACAGGCTTTCCAATTTATAATTTTGATTTATTTTCCCATTTAATAACCCATAATCAGATCTTGGTAACTAACTATTTGCAACTTGACAATTTAAAACAGATTTTTCAAATACTTAAATATTATTTACTGGATGAAAATGGTCAAATTTATAATCCCTATTCATGCAGTAACATCATTTTGAATCCATTCCATTTGAATTGGTATTTTCTCCATTACAATTATTGTGAAGAGACATCTAAAATCGTTAGTCTTGGGCAGTTTCTTTGTGAAAATGTATGTATAGCCAAAAAAGGACCGCATTTAAAATCGGGTCAAGTTCTAATTGTTCAAGTTGACTCTGTGGTAATACGAT